AATTGCATTATTGTAATAATGTAAATAGACACATTTTTGGAAGAGGTATCCTACCAGTCGAGATCTTTCTGTTTCCGGGGGGTTTGCAGAAGTAATAGTGATCTTAGGAGTGTAGGGGGGTAGGGGGGTTTAACGCGCAAAACCCGGGGTGATCAATTCATGATAAGTTTCGAGAAAAACTAACTCTTTATGTACTTGATATCAGTTATGTAATGTAAAGAAATTATGTCTTTTAGCATTGACTAACGTTTTTAAATGCAAGAAAATGTACAACCTTGTTAGTTACTACCGTGTGCACTCTGAGATGCAAAATGAAAGGAAAAAGAGAAAAGAGAACCAAATGCACCTTAGAAAGAACGCTCGGCATGGTGGGTAAAGGGTAATATGAACTCCACCAATAACCTATGTCAGTTTCAAGGAAAGTATGAGGATGAAACGAGTCATGGACCTGAAATAGGAACCAAATGCCAGTAATAGATCACTAAGTGAAACCCCCACGATATTTGCCCCTGACCCTTCACGAATAGTATGCATTAAGAAATCAACTGATGGTGGTTTCTTACTGTGCATTATTGTTGATATATTAGGGATGAGGATACTTGGTATAACTAGACTTATGAGTTTTGTGTTAGGGCTTAAATTTCGTTCATTTTAATATAATTTTGTGTTAAATCTTGATTATTAGTATATGTACCTCTTCATTATACAATAATGTTTAAGATAATTATATGTATTTTTAGAATTAATGTTCTTATTCATCATGTATTAATACAATATATGTTTGTCGAACATAATATGTATTAAACCATACACTATATGGTTCATATATGGTATGGGGAATTCCATATATGTACTTAAAATGTTGCGGGGCAGAGTCCGGCAAAGAATAGTCTATTTAGGATCCTAGCTTTGGGAGTTAGGGGAGGGGGTTAAAGTCCTCCTTTTTTGAAGCAGTAGGAGGGATTTTAACCTTCGGCGGCCGGCTTACAAGACCGGGGCTCTTACACTGAGCTACTAATGCTTTATCAGTTGATTAGTTTATTTTCTACTCAGCTGGTTGTGGGCATGAGGATAAGAAAAATTAAGAAGTAAATGAGGGATGCTGCTTGTCCGATAATAATGAAAGGGTGTTCGACTGGCATTCCTCCGATTCAGGTAAGAATAGCTACGTCGGCGATCAGGAGTCAGAAGAGTAGTTGGGTGAGAGGCCGGAAGGTGAGGCTTTGTTGTTTTGAGGTATGTAGGATGGGGACAAGTATGAGGACTAAGATTGAAAATAGTAGTGCTAGGACTCCTCCTAATTTGTTAGGAATTGAGCGTAGAATGGCGTAGGCGAATAGGAAGTATCACTCGGGCTTAATGTGAGGAGGTGTTATTAGTGGGTTAGCGGGGGTAAAATTGTCGGGGTCTCCAAGAAGATTAGGTAAGAAAAGGGCTAGCGAGGTAAGTCCGAGGAGAAGAATTGAGAACCCTAAGAGGTCTTTGTACGAGAAGTAGGGGTGAAATGAAATTTTGTCTGCGTCTGAATTTAAGCCTGTTGGGTTATTTGAGCCTGTTTCGTGGAGGAAGATGAGGTGCACTATTGTTATTGCTACAATAATGAAGGGGAGAAGGAAGTGGAAGGCAAGGAATCGCGTTAAGGTAGCGTTGTCTACGGAGAATCCCCCTCAGATTCATTGTACTAGAGAATTTCCAACATATGGCACGGCGGAAAGCAAATTGGTAATTACGGTTGCACCCCAAAAAGATATCTGTCCTCAGGGAAGCACGTAGCCAACGAAGGCGGTTATTATAACTAGTAGCAGTAGAATGACTCCCACGTTTCAGGTATTTTTGTATAAATAGGAGCCGTAGTACAATCCTCGTCCAATGTGGAGATAAATACAAATAAAGAAGAAAGAGGCTCCGTTTGCGTGCATGTTCCGGATTAGTCATCCGTAGTTTACATCTCGACAGATGTGGGCTACGGATGAGAAGGCTGATGTAATATCTGAGCAGTAGTGTATTGTGAGGAAAAGACCGGTCAAGATTTGGGCACCGAGACAGAGGCCCAGTAGGGAGCCAAAGTTTCATCAAGCCGAAATATTAGCGGGGGTGGGGAGATCAACTAATGCGTCGTTAGCAATTTTTAGTAGGGGATGGGATTTTCGGAGATTTGCCATTGTTTGGTTTTTATAGTTGAAGTACAACGGTGGTTTTTCGAATCATTAGCCTTGGTTAAAGTCCGAGTAAAAACTATGGTTTTCTTTATGTTTTCATTATTATTTGGTCTAGTATTAGGTTTAGCGGCAGTTGCTTCTAATCCTTCTCCTTATTTTGCGGCTTTAGGGTTAGTTGTGGTTGCAGGGACTGGTTTTGGTGTTTTAGTGGGGCATGGGGGATCTTTTTTGTCCTTGATTTTGTTTTTAATCTATTTAGGAGGGATGTTAGTTGTATTTGCGTATTCAGCAGCACTTGCTGCAGAGCCTTACCCCGAAGGGTGGGGGAGCTGACCTGTGTTAGGGTTGATGCTGGTGTATTTTGTAGGTGCGATGTTGCAGGGGTTTTGAGGGGGGTGATATGAGGGGGCTTGGATTTCGGCCGACGAGTTAAGTGAGGTATCGGTGTTCCGGGGGGATACTGGAGGTATTGCGTTGATATATTTAGCGGGGGGAAAATTACTGATCATGGGGGCTTGGGTTCTTTTATTACCCTTATTTGTGGTATTAGAGTTGACTCGGGGGTTGAGTCGGGGGGCGTTACGGGCTGTCTAATAGGTTAGGAGAATTATAGTGAGGAGAGTTGTGAAGAAGAATAGGGATAAATAGGTTTTGATTATACCCTGTTGGATGTTGCTTGTAGCAGATGCCAATGGCGTATTAATGTTTATGGCTAATTTTGGTCCTGTTTTTTCTAGTCAGGTTTGGTCAAGTGTTTGGGAGGCGACTGATTGTCCAAATAAAAGATTTAGTTTTGGTAAGAAGCGGTGGGTGATTGCAGGAAAGAATCCGAGTATGTTTGAGAAATGATGGAGTGTTAAGTTTGGTGTTGTTTTTAGTTGTTTGGTTGTGAGGGAAGCAAGTTCGAGGGCTATTAGTAGGCCGAGAATGGAGACCGTTAGGGCGGCTAGTTTCATTATAAGGGGCATGGTTATAACGGGGGTTTTTGTTGGCAGTATGTTCGAGGTGATTAATAGGCCGGCAATAATGGTGCCGTAGGCTAGGCGTTTGATTGGGTTAATTACTGCTGGGTTGTTTTCGTTGATGGGGGGTAGAGGGTTGAATCGGGGTGAGCCTATGGATACAAAAAAGATTACCCGGAGGCTATAAATAGCAGTGAAAGAAGTGGCGAGAAGTGTCAGGAGTAGGGCTCAGGCGTTTAGGTAGGAGGTGTTTAGTGCTTCGATGATTGCGTCTTTGGAGAAGAATCCGGCAAGGAAGGGAGTGCCTGTAAGGGCCAGGCTTCCGAGAGTCATGCAAGAGGATGTGAAAGGGGTAAGGAAGTGCATGCCTCCTATCTTACGGATATCTTGTTCGTCGTTAAGGCTGTGAATAATTGATCCGGAGCATAGGAATAGTATTGCTTTAAAGAAGGCGTGGGTGCAGATGTGGAGGAATGCTAGCTGGGGTTGATTTAGGCCAATTGTTACTATTATGAGCCCCAGTTGACTGGAGGTGGAGAATGCTACAATTTTTTTGATATCGTTTTGGGTGAGAGCACAAGTAGCAGTAAAGAGGGTGGTTAATGCTCCCAGGCAGAGGCAGGTGGTTGAAGCTGTTGAGTTTCCTTCTATTAAGGGGAAGAGTCGAATAAGGAGGAAAATGCCGGCTACGACTATTGTGCTTGAGTGTAATAGGGCAGAGACTGGAGTGGGGCCTTCTATGGCGGAGGGCAGTCAGGGGTGAAGGCCGAATTGCGCGGATTTACCGGCGGCGGCCAGGATTAAGCCCAAGAGAGGGAGGGTTAGATCAAAGTTCTTAGCAGTAATAAAGATTTGTTGGATTTCTCACGAGTTAAGGTTCGTTGCGATTCATGCTATGGCTAGAATTAGCCCGATGTCTCCGACTCGATTGTAAATAACTGCTTGGAGAGCTGCGGTGTTGGCATCTGCTCGCCCGTACCATCAGCCGATAAGGAGGAAGGATATGATTCCTACCCCTTCTCAGCCGATGAATAGCTGAAATAAATTGTTGGCGGTTACAAGCACGATTATCGCGATGATGAAAGTTAAAAGGTATTTTAGGAACCGGTCTACGAGGGGGTCGGCGTGTATGTACCATGAGGCAAACTCCAGGATAGACCAGGTGACGTAGAGAGCAACTGGGACGAAGATGGTAGAGTAGAGGTCGAGGCTTAGGCTAATATTGACATCAAATGCTAGAGTATTTGTTCATGATCAAGTTGTGGTGATTGCCTCGGCCCCTTCATTAATAAAAAGGAAGAGGGGAATAAGGCTAGTGAAAAAAGCTAGTTTGACGGCCGTTTTAGCCTGGATAGGGGAAGAGTTATTTTGAGGGGCAGGCACGAAGGTTACTATAATTGGGTACAGAAGGAGTAGAAAGATTAAAGCTAAGCTTGAGGTTATAATGAGGGGTGTTAGATTCATAGCTGCTACTTGGATTTGCACCAAGAGTTTTTGGTTCCTAAGACCAACGGATGACTGTTATCCTTTAGGAGCGGGCGAGTGAGCCCTGGGGTTTAACCAGGGTTACAAAGATTAGCAGTCATTGTTGCTTTCGAGCCTCTCTCGGTAAATAAGAGGGTTTTAACCTCTGTCTGTAGAATCACAATCTAATATTTTGATTTAAACTATATCTACAAGCGGTTCATCCTCAGAGTAGCTCAGGTTTAATGATTAGAAGGAGTAGTGGGATGAGGTGAAGTGCTATTAGGAGATGTTCTCGCGAATGAGTAGGGTCTAATGCAATGATGTGAGCTGGCAGGGGCCCTTGCTGTGTGACTAGAAACATATAGAGGGAGTAGCTGGCTGTAATTAATGTTCCAGCGCCCGTGAATAATAAGGTCCAATTTGATCAGTTAAAGAGGGAAGTAATGATTATTAACTCTCCTATTAAGTTAGGTAAAGGAGGGAGACCGAGGTTAGCTAAGCTCGCAATAAATCATCATGTGGCTATAAGGGGGATAGCGGTTTGTAGGCCTCGTGCTAGGATTATTGTTCGGCTGTGGGTGCGTTCGTAGTTTGTGTTGGCTAGGCAGAATAGAGCGGAGGATGTTAGACCATGGGCGATTATAAGAACGAGGGCCCCGGTTAAGCCTCAGGGGGTTTGGATGAGGATGGCTGCTGTAACAAGGCCCATATGACTAACGGAAGAGTAGGCAATAAGGGATTTGAGGTCGGGCTGGCGAAGGCAGGTTGAGGCAGTTATGATGACACCTCAGAGGGCAAAGATGAGGAAGGGGTAGCTTAATTCTTTATTGAGAGGTTCAAGGATGGCTATGATGCGGATTATTCCGTAGCCCCCTAGTTTTAGCAGAACAGCAGCCAGGATTATTGAGCCTGCAATGGGCGCTTCTACGTGGGCTTTAGGTAGTCAGAGGTGGATACCATAGAGGGGGGTTTTTACTAAAAATGCTAGTAAACAACTTGCCCATCATAATTTGTGTGCGTAGGTGAAGAGATGAAGGGGGGGCTTGTATTGAAGGGTGAGGAAGGATAGCGTTCCTGCTGAGTTTTGGAGGAGCAGAAGTGCGATTAGAAGGGGGAGGGAGCCTGCTAGTGTATAGAATAGGAAATAAGTACCAGCGTTAAGGCGCTCGGTTTGGTTCCCCCAACGAGTAATAATAATAAGTGTGGGAATAAGGGTTGCTTCAAATATAAGGTAAAATATAATTATTTCGGTAGCACTAAATGCTAAAATTAAGAAAAATTGTAATGATGTAAGTAAAGAGATGTATGTGCGTTGTCGGCTTTGGGGTTCTGTAGCTATATGGTTTTGGCTAGCTAAAATTATTAGGGGGAGCAGTCAGCAAGTGAGGACAAGCAGGGGGGTTGATAAGGGGTCTGTGGCCATGTAGGGGCTAAGGAAAGCTCAGCCAGCTTCAGTAGTGGATTTTAGTCAGGTTAGACTTAGGAATGCGATGGAGAGGCTATAAAGAAGGGTTGTAGGTCAGAGTTGGTGAAAGGGGATCGTCCAGGCTATGGGGAGGAGTATGATGGTGGGTACTAGAATTTTTAGCATTGTAAAAGATTTAAGTTTTGAAGGCGGTCTGTGCCGTGAGTTCGAGCGGTAGCGACTAGGAGGGCTAAGCCTACGCTGGCTTCACAAGCTGAGAATGCTAGAAGAATTAAGGGGGAAGTTGAGAAGCTTGTGGCATTTAGTTGTAGTGTCCAAAGGGAGAGGGCTAGGAAAAGAGAGAGTATTATACTCTCCAAACATAGAAGGGCGGAAAGTAAGTGGGAGCGGTGAAATGCCAGTCCGGCAAGGCCTAGGATAAATGTTGCTGAAAATGTAAAGTGAATAGGGGACATAAAGCAAATATGGACTTTAACCAAAATTTTTTGAGCCGAAATCAAATGTTTTTTTTAAACTAATTGCCTATTCAGCTCATTCGAGTCCTCCTTGCATTCATTCATAGATTAGACCCAAGGTTAAGAGAAGTAGCACGGAGGATGCCCAGGTAAAGGCTATCAGGGGGGAGAGGAGCTGGTCTCCTCAGGGGAGGGGGAGAAGAAGTGCGATTTCTAGGTCGAAAAGGAGGAAAAGGATGGCGACTAGGAAGAATCGAAGCGAGAAGGGCAGGCGAGCTGACCCTAGGGGGTCAAAGCCGCATTCGTAGGGGGAGAGTTTTTCATAATCTGGGGCTACTAGGGGGAGTCAGAAGGATACAATGGCCAAGACTGTGGAGAGTGCCGCGGAGATCAAAATAAGGGTCATTGCTAGGTTCATTATCTTTCCTTGGGTTCGAACCAAGATTAAGTGATTGGAAGTCACTAGTACTGGCGGTTGTACTAGAAAGATTAGGAGCCTCATCAGTAAATAGAGATATAGAGGAAGAGTCATACGACATCTACGAAATGTCAGTATCAGGCAGCAGCTTCAAACCCGAAGTGATGTTGGGAGGTGAAGTGGTACTGGATTTGACGGTATAGGCAGACGGCGAGAAAGGTAGAGCCGATAATTACGTGGAGGCCGTGGAAACCTGTGGCCACAAAAAAGGTAGAGCCATACACTCCGTCAGCGATTGTAAAAGGGGCTTCGTAGTATTCTATTGCTTGAAGAAAGGTAAAATAGAAGCCGAGAAGAATTGTTAAGGCTAGGGATTGGATTGCTTGTTTTCGATGGCCTTCTATAATACTGTGGTGTGCTCAGGTGACTGTCACCCCGGAGGCAAGTAAGACTGCTGTGTTAAGCAGGGGCACTTCGAAGGGGTTAAGGGTTGTGATACCAGTAGGGGGTCAGCATGCACCTAATTCTGGGGTGGGGGCCAGGCTGGAGTGATAGAAAGCTCAGAAGAATCCTAGGAAGAAGAATACTTCAGATGTAATGAATAAAATTATTCCGTAACGAAGCCCTTTCTGAACAGGAGGTGTGTGATGGCCTTGGAATGTGCCTTCTCGAACGATATCTCGCCATCATTGAAATATTGTGAGGAGGAGGAGGATAAGGCCCAGGGTTATTAGAGTTGTGGAATGAAAGTGTATTCAGATTGCGAGACCGGATGTTATGAGAAGGGCTGCAACTGCGCCTGTAAGGGGTCATGGGCTGGGGTCAACTATATGGTATGCATGTGCTTGATGTGCCATTAAAGGTTTTCTTGTAGATACAGGCTGAGAAGAAGTACGAAGACGTATGCTTGGATGATGGCAACGGCGACCTCTAATAGTGTAAGGAGAAGAAGGAGAACCGAAGTTAATAGAGCTAGAGCTGGTATTAGGGATATAAGGGTGAAGACGGCAGTGGATGTTAGTTGAATAAGCAAGTGGCCTGCTGTAAGGTTGGCTGTTAGTCGAACTCCTAGGGCGAGGGGGCGAATAAAAAGGCTAGCCGTTTCGATAATAATAAGGAGCGGAATAAGAGGGGTAGGGGTCCCTTCGGGCAATAAATGGCCTAGAGCATGAGTTGGCTGGTATCGTATCCCGATTAAGACGGTGGCTAATCATAGGGGTACAGCGAATGCTATATTTAGGGAAAGCTGGGTTGTGGGGGTAAAAGTATAGGGGAGGAGGCCTAGTGTGTTTAGGGTTACTAGGAAGAGCATGAGGGCTGTGAATAGAGCTGCTCATTTATGGCCTTTCGGGTCGAGGGGCTGGAAGATCTGTTGTGTGAAGCGGTTAATAAAGCAACCTTGAAGGGTTAGGAGGCGGTTATTTAATCAACGGGAGGTGGGCATGGGGTAGAGAATTCATGGGAGGGTGAGAGCGAGGGCAATCAGGGGGAGTCCTAAGAATACTGGGCTTATAAATTGATCGAATAGTCCTAATGTCATAGTCAGGCTCAGGGGAGGGCTTTTGGGGCTTTGCTGTTTTGGGGAGAGAACTGGTTAGGATAAGAATACTGGATGACTTTTCGGGGGGCGGTTGCCATAAAGATCAGTCAAGCGAGGGCTAGAATAGGGAATCAGGGTTTTAGTTTAAGTTGTGGCATATCGCTAGGGGTGGGTAGGGGCCACCAATCTTTAGCTTAAAAGGCTAACGCTATTCCGATTTAGCTTCTTAGCGAAGAGTCTTGGAGTATTAGGGAGGATCAGTCTTCAAAATGTTTTAGGGGGACTGCTTCAATGACGATAGGTATAAAACTGTGATTTGCTCCGCAAATTTCAGAGCACTGCCCGTAGAAAACTCCAGGGCGAGATGTAATAAAGGCTGTCTGGTTTAGGCGTCCGGGTACTGCGTCTATTTTAACGCCGAGGCTTGGGACCGCTCAAGAGTGGAGGACATCTTCAGCTGAGACCAAAATACGAATTGGAGACTCTGCTGGGATAACTATTCGGTGGTCAGTTTCTAATAGGCGAAACTGTCCGGGTGCTAAGTCTTGAGTGGGGATTATGTAGGCGTCAAATAGAAGGTCTTCGTAGTCTGTGTATTCGTAGCTTCAATATCATTGGTGGCCTATTGCTTTAATTGTTAGGTGAGGGTCGTTAATTTCGTCTATTAAGTAAAGGATTCGTAATGATGGGAGGGCAATTAAAATAAGAATAATTGCTGGAAGAATTGTCCAGATGATTTCGATTTCTTGTGAGTCTAGAATAAATTTGTTCGTAAGCTTAGTAGTTACTATAGCTACAATAATGTAAAGTACTAAAGTGCTAATAAGAAAAAGAATTATTAGAGCGTGGTCGTGGAAATGTAGTAGTTCTTCTATTATAGGTGAAGCTGCGTCTTGGAATCCTAGTTGAGAGGGATGGGCCATGGTTTAAGGTACGCGGAGTTGTGGTCCACAATTCTGCCTTGACAATGCAGTGTAATATCGTTTTACTAGTACCTTGTTTAAGAAAGTGACAGAATGGTTATGTGGTTGGCTTGAAACTAATTTAAGGGGGTTCGATTCCTCCCTTTCTGGGGCTAATTATTTAGGCCCGAGGGATTTGCACAAAAGCAGGCTCTTCGAAGGTGTGGTAAGGGGGAGGGCAGCCGTGCAGTCACTCTAGGTTAGTTGCGGTGAACTCTACTGAGAGAACTTCTCGTTTTGCTGAGAATGCTTCTCAGATAATGAATAGGAACATAATAACGGCGATAAGAGAAATAAGAGAGCCAAAAGATGAGACGGTATTTCAGAGGGTGTAGGCGTCAGGATAGTCTGAGTATCGTCGAGGTATCCCGGCGAGACCTAGGAAGTGCTGGGGGAAAAATGTAAGATTTACACCTACGAACATGATACCGAAGTGGATTTTTGTTCAAGTGCTATGGAGGGTGTAGCCTGAGAATAGGGGGAATCAGTGAACGAAGGCAGCAATAATAGCGAATACTGCTCCTATTGAGAGAACGTAGTGGAAGTGGGCAACGACGTAATAGGTGTCGTGAAGGACAATGTCTAGGGAGGAGTTGGCCAATACAATGCCAGTTAGGCCCCCGACAGTAAATAGGAAGATGAACCCGAGAGCTCATAGTAGGGGGGTTTCTCATTTAATTGCACCTCCATGGAGGGTGGCTAGTCAGCTAAAGACTTTAACTCCTGTGGGGATGGCAATAATTATTGTTGCGGAGGTGAAGTAGGCTCGGGTGTCAACGTCTATTCCGACAGTAAACATGTGATGGGCCCATACGATGAAGCCCAGAAGACCGATGGCCATTATTGCCCACACTATCCCCATGTACCCAAAGGGCTCTTTTTTGCCGGCGTAGTACGCAACAATGTGCGAAATTATCCCAAAGCCTGGTAGAATTAGGATGTAAACTTCGGGGTGTCCGAAGAATCAGAAGAGATGTTGGTAAAGGATGGGGTCTCCTCCCCCCGCGGGGTCAAAGAATGTGGTGTTTAGATTTCGGTCTGTTAGTAGTATGGTGATACCGGCGGCTAATACGGGGAGGGAAAGCAGGAGGAGGACGGCGGTAATTAAAACTGCTCAGACGAATAGAGGTGTTTGGTATTGAGAAATTGCTGGGGGTTTTATATTAATAATTGTTGTGATGAAGTTGATAGCCCCCAGGATTGAGGAGATTCCTGCAAGGTGCAGGGAAAAAATTGTGAGGTCAACGGATGCCCCGGCATGAGCCAAGTTTCCGGCCAGAGGGGGGTAGACGGTCCAACCTGTGCCTGCTCCGGCCTCTACTCCTGAGGATGCTAGGAGGAGAAGGAACGACGGAGGAAGTAGCCAGAAGCTTATATTGTTTATTCGGGGGAACGCCATGTCTGGGGCCCCGATCATTAAAGGGACGAGTCAGTTTCCGAAGCCTCCGATCATAATGGGTATTACTATAAAGAAAATCATTACAAAGGCATGAGCTGTAACGATTACATTATAGATTTGGTCATCTCCGAGGAGAGAGCCGGGTTGGCTTAATTCTGCTCGAATTAGGAGGCTTAGGGCAGTTCCCACTATCCCGGCCCAAGCACCAAATACTAGGTAGAGGGTGCCAATATCTTTGTGATTAGTAGAGAAAAATCAACGGGTAATTATCACAGGTAAGATGGCTGAGATAGGCGCTGGATTGTAGCCCCATGAACAGAGGTTTGAGCCCTCTTCTTATCAGCTCCGAGGTGTTTTTACATTTAGGGTTGCAAACCCTGAGTAGCAGGTTTGTCCCTGCCGGGGCTTTCTCCGCCTGTTTTGTTAGGGCAGGCGGAGAAAGTAGATGGATGCTCGCTGGTTTGGGCGCTTAGCTGTTAACTAAGATTTTGTAGGGTCGAGGCCTACCCACCTAGAAAGGCTTTAGCTTAATTAAAGTGTCTGTTTTGCATACAGAAGATGTAGGTTAGTGTCCTGTAAGTCTTAGTAGGGGCTGAGGGGTTTTCACCCTCACTTAGGGCTTTGAAGGCCCTGGGTCTGATTGTTATCCTAAGCCCCTTAAAGGGCGGCTAAGGCTAAGATGGTAGGGGTCAGGGGTAGAAGGCAGATAGTCAGTGCGGCAGAGATTGAGAGGGGGAGGGACAGCTGGTTTGAGGGTAGACGTCAGGGTGTTGAGTTGATAACAGTGTTGGGGGATGTTGTTAGAGTTATTGCGTAGGATAGACGGAGGTAGAAATAAAGGCTTAGTAGTGCGGAAAGGGCGGCAATTGTTGCTGCAGGGACAAGATCTTGCTTTGTCAGCTCTTGTAGGATAAGTCATTTAGGCATAAATCCTGTGAGGGGAGGCAGGCCTCCTAGAGAAAGCAGGATGGCCGGAGTTAGAAGTGTAAGGGTAGGAGTTTTTGCTCAGGAGGTGGCGAGGGCATTAATAGTTGTGGTTTTATTTGCCTTGAAGGAAAGAAAGAGGGATGTTGTTATGATAAGGTAGAGGGAGAGATTTAGAAGTGTCAGGGGCGGGGAGAATTGAAGGATTAGTAGTATTCAACCGAGATGGGCAATTGAAGAGTATGCAAGGATTTTACGCAGTTGGTTCTGATTAAGGCCTCCTCAGCCCCCGACTATAATTGAGAGGAGGCTAAGAACGACTAGTATTAGAGGGGAGGGCATGTTAATTTGTAGCAGGAGGGCAAAGGGGGCGATTTTTTGCCAGGTGGAGAGAATTAGGCCGGTGGTAAGATCAAGTCCTTGAAGGACCTCGGGAAGTCAGGCGTGGAGGGGGGCTAGCCCGATTTTTAGGGCTAGGGCCAGAGTAATAATTATGGTGGGTAGGGGATGTGTTATTTGTTGAATTTCTCATTGGCCCGAGAGTCATGCGTTAGTGGTGCTGGCAAAAAGTAGTATTGCGGCGGCAGTTGCTTGTGTAAGAAAATATTTGGTGGTGGCTTCTGTGGCCCGGGGGTGGTGGTGTTGGGCTAAGAGGGGAATAATAGCTAGTGTATTTATTTCAAGTCCCATTCAAGCAAGGAGCCAGTGGGAGCTTGTGAGGGTAATTATGGTTCCAAGGCCTAGGCCGAATGTAAGGGTTATCAAGATGTATGGGTTCATTAGTAAAGGAAGGATTTTAACCAACATGGTTGGGGTATGGGCCCAAAAGCTTTTTTAGCTGACCTTACTAGATAGTGGTGTAGTTGGAAGCACGAAGGGTTTTGATCTCTTCAGGTTGGGTTCAAGTCCCATCTCTCTAAGGTTTAATCAGGAGCGGAAGGGACTTTAACCCTTATTATTCACTCTATCAAAGTGGCCCTTTATTTCAGGCACAGCTCCAAGGCTATAGGTGCGGGGGTAAGCCCGCTAAGGCAAGGGAGAGGGCGAAATGTCAGATAACTATAGCTAGTGTGAGAGGCAAAAAGTTTTTTCAGGTTAAATGTATTAATTGGTCATAGCGGAATCGAGGGTAGGATGCTCGGACTCAGAGAAATACGACGGAAAGGAATGCAGCTTTAGTTATAAGTAGGATGGTTGACAGTTCGGGGGTTTGATAAATAATTGAAGTGCCTAAAAATAAGATTGCAGAGAGGGTGTTTATGAGTAGAATATTTGCGTATTCTGCCAGAAAAAAGAGGGCAAAGGGGCCTCCTGCATATTCGACATTAAAACCGGATACTAGCTCCGACTCCCCCTCTGTTAGATCAAATGGGGCTCGGTTTGTTTCTGCTAATGTTGAAATATATCATATGACGGCAAGGGGTCAGGCTGGGATGATTAGTCAGATAGTTTCTTGGGCAACGTTAAAGGTTTGGAGGGTAAAGCCTCCTGCAAAGATGATTGTGCTGAGGAGAATGAGACCGAGGCTGACTTCATAGGAGATAGTTTGAGCTACGGCACGTAAAGCTCCGATAAGGGCATATTTTGAGTTTGATGCTCACCCTGAGCCTAGGATAGTGTAGACGGTTAAGCTGGAGATTGCAAGGACAAAGAGGACCCCTAAGGTTATATCTGCCATGGGGGAGGGGAGGGGCATGGGGGCCCACAGGGTTAGGGCGAGGGTTAGAGCTAACATAGGGGCCAGAAGAAAGATTAGTGAGGAGGAGGTAGAAGGGCGGACGGGTTCTTTTGTAAATAATTTTAGTCCGTCAGCGATGGGTTGAAGAAGCCCGTAAGGCCCAACTACGTTTGGGCCTTTTCGTAGTTGTATGTAAGCTAAGACTTTTCGTTCAACTAGAGTAAGAAGGGCAACGGCTAGAAGAATAAAGATGATGAGAATAAGGGAGTTAATAATGGATAGTATCAGGGCTAAAGTCATAGTTGGGGAGAGGATTTGAACCTCTGTGAAGAGGGCTTAGGACTCTCGCAATGTCCGGGCTCTGCCACCCTAACATGTCTTTCTCTAAGACAGGAGGGGGTATGCCCTTTTGTCTTATTTAGTTGTGTTCATTAGATAAGGAGAGGGCGTGCTTTGAGCAGGGGCCCTTTTCTCTTCGGTCCTTTCGTACTAGAAGAAATCATAGCATAGATAGAAACTGACCTGGATTACTCCGGTCTGAACTCAGATCACGTAGGACTTTAATCGTTGAACAAACGAACCCTTAATAGCGGCTGCACCATTAGGATGTCCTGATCCAACATCGAGGTCGTAAACCCTCTTGTTGATAGGGTCTCTAGAAGAGGATTGCGCTGTTATCCCTGGGGTAACTTGTTTCGTTGATCGGTAAAACCGGATCTTGAGGGTCAGAAGTTCTGTTACTTAGAGCTGTCGCTCTTGGTTGTGGAAGAATTCTTCTATTCCACGTGGGGGGTTTTTGGTGCCCCGCGGTCGCCCCAACCAAAGACATTAGGGCAGGATTCATGTTATTCTTGTTCTTTAATCAGAGTAGTAGAGGATGAGCTGCTCTCGTCTAAAGCTCCACAGGGTCTTCTCGTCTTATGGGAGTATCCCCGCTTCTGCACGGGGAGATCAATTTCATTGACTAGAAAAAGGAGACAGTTGGGCCCTCGTTGTGCCATTCATACAGGTCTTGATTTAAAAGACAAGTGATTGCGCTACCTTCGCACGGGCAAGATACCGCGGCCGTTAAACGTATAGTCACAGGGCAGGCGGGACCTCTTATATTTGGTTAACAAGAGGCGATGTTTTTGGTAAACAGGCGAGGCCTACAATATTTGCCGAGTTCCTTCTTTTTCTTTTAGTCTTTCCACAGGGGCGCACCAGTGTAGGGTTAACGGGGGATTATTGGTGGTTTTCTGGTTCTCTATTTTTGACCCACTTCCCTCGGGTTAGGGGACCGTTAATGGCCGGTGGAGTGTCCGTTCCGGGTTACACTTGGGCGTGGAGAGAGTCTTGCTCTCTTATTACTCATATTAGCATTATTACTTCCATAGTAATGGGAAAACCTGATAGTGGGAGGGGGAGTTAGAGATGAAAATCGGGATTAGGGGTTAAAATATAATGTTCAAGCTTTAACGCTTTTTTTTAGGATGGCTGCTTTTAAGCCCACTTCAATTCTTTACCTTTGTTAATTTGATCTTTATCCACCCATAAAAGTTGTTTCTTTTTTCAAAGGGGCTGGACCCCCTTTGACTAACTCTTTTAATTTCTTGATGTCTCATTTAGAAAAATAATCAAGCTGAGGGAAGAATTTAAAAGGCTGAACTTCTATTCAATTTTCAGGTAACCAGCTATAACTAAGTTCGATAGGTCTGTCACCTCTACTCAAAGCTCTTCCCACTCTATTGCCACAGAGACGGGTTCGCCCTATTTATTAGGCTGTCTTGGAGTAGCTCCCTTAGTTTCGGGTTGTCAAACTATAATTCTTTTTGCTTGAAGGGCTCTAGCTAAAACATGATGCAAAAGGTACGAGGGGGAAACTCTGCTTTATTGTGCTTTACTGAGTTGTTTCATTTCTCTTTCAGCGTTCCCTTGCGGTACTGTCTCTATTGCGTCTAATGTCTTTTTCTATCACCTATACTAAAGTGGAAAAATGGTTTGTTTGGTACTTTTTATGCTTGTATATTCATATTTATATGTTATGATTTTGAGTGAGCTAGCTAGTGGGCGTCAGAGTTATCCGATTTGCACGGATGACTTCTCGGTGTAAGGGAGATGCTATACTTCTTAGCTATACTCTGATATATCCAAGTGCACCTTCCGGTACACTTACCATGTTACGACTTGCCTCCCCTTTTTTTGGCTAGTTTTTTATTTATTTAGGAATTTTATTTGGGGAGAGTGACGGGCGGTGTGTGCGCGCTTCAGGGCCGGTTTCAGCAAAACACTCTATTTTTTGCTTACTACTAAATCCTCCTTCATAATGTTTTTTCATTACATAATCCGTATTTTCTGTGTCAGAAAATGTAGCCCATTTCTTCCCCCCTCATATGCTACACCTCGACCTGGCGTTTTGAGTTGTACTGGTTATGCTTACTATTAGCCCCTCACAGGGTAAGCTGACGACGGCGGTATATAAGCGGGAAGAGCAAAAGGGGGTGAGGTTGAACGGGGGTTATCGGTTCTAGAACAGGCTCCTCTAGGGGGATCTAAAGCACCGCCAAGTCCTTTGGGTTTTAAGCTAGCGCTCGTAGTCCCCGGGCGAATAGTCAATAGAGATTCTATTAAAGTTTAGGGCTGAGCATAGTGGGGTATCTAATCCCAGTTTGTTTCTCAGCTTTCGTGGGGTCAGAAGGGGTTAAAGCCACTTTCGTGGGGGGGCCTCTAATTCTCGGGTACGTATGACAGTTCTGAGAATGTTTGGCTTTAGTTTAATGTTCTCTTAACCACTCTTTATGCCGATGGCTGTCAACTTGGGCCTCTCGTATAACCGCGGTTGCTGGCACGAGTTTTACCGGCCCTCTTAGCTTTAACTAAGTCAAGTTTTCACTTATAGCTTAATGTTTATCACTGCTGAATTCCCTTGGGGGTGTGGCTAAGCAAGGTGTCATGGGCTAACAATTGTTGTGCCTTATACCAGCTCCTTGTCTCCGGGCGGGGGACTGTAGGGCATCCTCACGGGCATGCGGATACTTGCATGTGTAAGTCTAGTTAAAGTTGACAGAAAAGCCAGGACCAAGCCTTTGTGTTGGCGGAGCGTTCTAGGGCCCGTTTTAACATCTTCAGTGTTATATTTTAGTTAAATTACGCTAAC